CTTCTCTTCGATAAGAATAGGGATTTGAAATGATACAAATTCCTCTTCATTCTGTTGTGCTCAGCGAAAGAACTGCCTAAGCATACTTTTTCGGATCCAAACTTCTTTGTTCTTTCTAAGTCTTCTTCTTGCATAGAAGAACACAACTGTTGCAAAAACCGGGATTTTAGTAGTAGGCGGCATCCCCTCTTAGTTTTGAGTAGGCGGAACCATTCTATTTTGGTTCTTCTCCACGGGTGATCCAGGAATTTTCCTATTATTTTCTCAACTGAGATTTCGATATAGAAGGATCTCTTTATTTCTTCACCGCGGGTTCTTGCATCATTTTCTTGAAAAGATATTATATCACCGTGGGAGAGTTTAAAATGAGTAATGTTAACCATTCCATTATTCACACAAACCCTTCGATGACTTATCGGCTGCCTTGCTTGAGGAATAGTTTCACAAAAATGGAGACGAACCGGGATAACGTCCGATCTTGTTTCTGGATTGAGTAGAAAAGGGATATATGAAGTTCGTTCTCTTCCTCTGTGCATCTCTGTGATGGGTAAATCTCCATAATAAAGGGACAACTTTCGTGTAGTTTGTGATTGGATGTAACTGTTAAGATTTTCTCTAGAATAAATCTTTCTCTTAATAGATCTCTTCTTGTTCCTCAATCTTCCGAGAATACGGCGTTGTATTATTGTAAGTTCTCTGTTCCAAACATTTCCTGAAAGTAGACGACAAGTTTTAAATCTTAATGCAGGCAAGGCATATCTCGTTGAATCAGTCTTTTTCGCCACATCGCGTATAAGGGGAATCGAACCCCCTCTGCTGCTGGCGGGCAGATGTATAATGTACTACTTCGATCCAGCAACTTCTTAGGAGTAGGTTTTGGCTTGCCCCTCTCCTTAGAGTCAAGTGGCTGAACGCCCCTTTCTTCTTATTAGTCAGATAGGTTTGGAACGAAGTAGCTCGCCTAAAAGGAGAGGAACCCTTTCCCCTTTTAATATAATAATAAGGTAAGCTTCCAAAGCTCCTTTCTTCAGCTGGTGCGCAGGAGCGCACTTTCGTTTTCCCCTTAACCTTAACAAGGGGCTTTCATGAATAGGGATTTCCCGCCAGCAGTCTTCTCTTCCTATCACTTCACTTCGTTCTAGAAATCTGATCTCACCGGGCCGGGCGAAGGGGAAGGAAGGGATGGGTGGTCCGGGAACAACAACGAGAGAGGGCTCGTAGCCCCCCCTCTCACTCTTCCCCACGCCTATTTGTTCACCCGAGATGCAGAACTCTTTTTTCTTTTTTTAATGAATAGATAGAGCCATGATACATTCCGAAATATTGTAAAGGTAAATAGACTCTTTTCGCCCCCTTTTCGATGTCTGCCTGAGGACCTATGTTAATGTTTTGGAAAGGGGATGTTCGCCTTTTGTAACAAATAGACTCACGATACGGACTAATATATGTTCTTACCCGCAAGCATAAGTAAGATCTATTCATAGTTGGTCAGTCCCCCACGGCAGGGCTTCTCGCTTTTCATGAATGTGTCTCCCCCTCTGCTTATGTGAGTTTTACCCGCCTTTTACTCTGCTTGCTTCTGACTCCCTATGAGCCCTTACTTTTTCGGAGGGTCGGCGGGGCATGGGAGCCTCAGCTCATGCATCGGTTTACCGAAATAACCTCTGCTCTCCCACTTCCTTCTATTCAAAAGGCGAGCAGCCCTTAAACAAAAAGGCCCTAAAAGGGTTCTTCTTTATATATTACATAAGCCCTAAAGTAGGTAGCCCCGAAAGCCGAACTCAGCAGAGTGGGTTTTGGCTTGCCCCTTTCTATCTTATTAGTCAAACCTAAACGTCCTTATTTCAAAAAACAGCGCTAACACCCTATCTATAGTAAGGGGCCTTTTCAATTGAATCTCCCACTTGATTTCGGACAGTCAAATAGAAAGACTCTTTGTTAGCTCTTCGTGCCTCCTTGACTTCTCAAACTGAACTAAGACTGTCCAACTAGAGTATAGCCGGAAGGAGCTCTTTTTGTATTGAAAGTGTTTTCAAATAGCAATCCATCGCGTCGGTAATAAGACTTAGAGTAAACGAACGATTCAAGCTCCTTACAGAAGGCAGTTCAGCTTGATAACTCGATAAGCTGTATTGACAGAGCAAAACCACTCTTTCAAAGGTGGGATCAATCCCAACCTATTCTTCTTAGCCTAACAGTCTATTCGTGGAAGTAAATTATCCAAAAAGTCTCCTTACTAGACCTAACATCCTGTCATCGCTTTCAGATACAAGGAAGTTGGACTAGTTATTAGACCAACTATCTCACGCTCTCTCTCTCAAACCCAGCCAAAGGAGCACATCTAGTTGAAAGACTCTCATTCTTATTTAGAATGGGAAGATCTTTCAGTTCGTAAAAGCTTAAGCTTAAGAGCTTTATCCATAAGTAATGAGAGGAGACTTTTAGAAAACCCTCATGCCTTCTCTGGAGACAGAGATCTTACTGCTACCTCCGAGTCTGACAATCTAGTTTTCTAGGCTTTTAGCTTTTAGAATCCTCTTTCTCTCTGATCCTTCGTGCGTTCTTTATCCTATTCCGATTCGATTTAGCTTTCTTTTAGTTGCTATATCTTTATTTTGAAGAAAGGTGGATCTATAGGGGAAAGGATAAATATATAGTATCAATAAGAAGATAGTTTGATTTTCTTGTTTGCACATGTGTATTGTCTAATCTATGAGAATCAAGCTTTTCCCCTTCCGTAAGCGCATATAGGGAAGTGGGCCCTCGGCTATTGAGAGGACTCCTATTGTCTTTCTTTTATTTACTGGAGTTTCTTGTTCCCGCGCCCCCCTGGTACCGAGACCCCCGGTAATCTCTTGCAGGGCGCACAAGGCCCTTAGTCTTACCTCATGCAGTTTCTGCTTTCTTGTTGGCTTGGCGGTGCTTTCCTTCCTCTGTGGAGAGAAGACAGAAAAAGGATGTTTCCCCGCTTTCCGTCCGTCGTGTATTCCCCCTTATGTCTTCTGTAAGAACGAGAGGGATGGGCTCCCCGCTAACACTTTTTCAGATATTCCCCCTTCCAAGGACGCTTTCTCGAGCCTTTTTCCCTCATCCCTTTTGGTTTGGGGACGACAAGTACTTCGTCTCGAGTAGGACACCGGTGATCTCTACATTCACCTATGTAATTTCGAAATCTGCTTTCAAGCAGCTCCGTTTTCTAAGGGAGAGTGGACTAAAAAAAGGAGAAGCGTCATGCGTCATGCTTTTGTAGACCAGCTAGTATACATTAAAGAAAGTGGCTTCCTCAATTAAACTAGCTTCCTCATCTTCTCTTCCCCCCAACAACTTCACTCCGGAGGAATCGCATATTCTTAAGCGAGAAGATCAGACTCTTATTATTGAATTTCCATTGTTTGCACGTAATAGCTCATTCTCTATATTTTTTTTATGCTCAATCTTTCCGTTTTCCTTTTTCAGTCTAAAAGGAAAGCGAAGTGACTATCCGATGATAGTCACGAGCGCTTAGAGGTATGAAGTTAAGCGAATCTTACTATCTGAAGGAGCTTAGCTTCTTAAAGGACTCTTAATAAAGAAAGCTTTTTTTAAGAAAGCAAGCCTTTCAAGTAGGGCTTGAAAGAAGGCAGGCGATCCGATCAGAAGATAAAGAAGATAGACGAGAAGATAAGGGGCGAAGGACTTTTTGAAATCCGATCGGTGTAAACATGATATTAATTAGTCTTTGTCCTTTCTTAAGAGACTCCGGACGCTCCTTGTCCTAAGCCCCAGGCATCCGGTTACCTTTGCGGATCTCCGCCGCCTGCTTTTGCGCTATTGTTACTTACGACGTCTCTTCTCTTACGCAATTCCTGACTAGTTGTAGTTTTTCTAAGGACCGGAATAAGAGGTTTCAGCTTTTCGGGGTATTTAACATAACGAATAATTCTATATTGGAAAAGTCTCAAAATTGCAAACAATTTTGATCGGTATTCAACTAAGGGCCCCGTTAAGTAAGATGGGAGCCAATACAAAGCTAACAAGCTTTCTTAAACGGGAACCCTGATCTAGATACAGTAGGATCAATTGAGTTAGCAAATCTAATGTGCGTACAAGCATCCTTTTCCTTTTATTTTGGAATTTGGCACTATTTAAATCAAAAATAACCTACAATAAGGTTTTCTTCCTTAAACACTAACCCGGCCAAGACTCACCAATAAGGTAACTCCGCCCTCTGTTTTTTGGATCAAATCCGGTGACAATTCTCCACTCATGTCCTTCCAGAGCTGGGTAAGTGATCTTCAAGGGCATCTCCCCGATCCATTCTTCCCAGCGCCCCTCAATCAAATCCATAACTGCTGTTGCTTGTGCAGGAGTAACTAGAGAACTTCAAATTGCAATAAAAAAGTTGTCAACTAAGAAAGACCGGAAGTCCATGCGAGCCGGGCTGATATTAACCAAAAAGATACCCTCCTCAAAAGGGCCTGAAATCAAAGACCCAGTCAGGGATAGAGTTGAGAATGACATTAAAATTGAACAACTGTGTAGGAGTACTAATAAGTTTTGTAAGGGTATAGTTTATTTAATTGAGTGAAATTAGGCCAGTAGTCTTTCTGAATGTGATAGCTGAGAACTGTGATTCTTCGCTCGATCAATTCTTGCCATCACGCTCTGGCTTTAGCATCTGCCGAGCACATCTAAGCGAAAAATAGAAAAAAGTGCCTGGATTTCAATTGGATACCCTTTTTCTCTGTTCCAGGTACAAGTCAAGTTGAATTTACAAAAAAAAATTCAGTGTTAGAAGTATTCAAATCCATAAATTCACTACGAAACAAGGCCGGAACCAATTTGAGACTTTGGAAAACTTCAAATAGTAAACTGAAACTATCAATCATATTAATATTACATCTATCTCCACATAGAAGTGTTGGAAAAGAAAGCTATCTGAGAGGCAGAGGTTGACTATAAACTTCATCTCTCTCTGGACCTCAGGGAGTTTTTCCAGAGCTGAATTGCGCGTGCACTTC